GGATTGGTTGGCCCCTACGCAAGGATTATATTGCCCCTAATTTCTATGAACTACAGGATGCTTATTGAATGATAAGAAACTTATCTTAGCTTACAAGACTCAAGAAGGAGTATTTTTACGTTCTTTCTCGTCTAGATAGAGTAACTGGACTCTCATGTCATTTGTATTATGATGGGATAAAAAAGGGGGGGTTCGAGGTTTATTTATATATAATTAATTCGAGTAAATTAATATTACCCAATATGCAATGCAAAGTATCATATCCATTGGGGGATGGGCGGAGCCAATAGGATGAATCAAAAGATACATCATGAACTATGTACCGCGCACATCACTTAGATGGGCCCCGGAAAGCAAAAAATGTGGGAAGGGGCGAAAAAAATGGGAAAATTAAGAAATGAAAAGGGATCAGATTGGATTTGTACTGGATCGGAAATGATCTTTTCTATTCCTACCCCTCAACCCTCTGAACAGACTAGACTTCTGTGTCTTTCAGACAACTTCGGATATGTATGGAGTATTAACATGAGCCAAAGGAAGGATAGTAGGGACAAACAAAAAAGAAGAAGGAATATATTCCTTTGCCGATCCACAAGGGTCGGGATGTATGTTGTAGATACCTCGATGAATAACTACTAGACTATGAATGTAACGAATATGTATTGTATCCCGATCCATATTCATTTTCTCTTTGTATATATACATTTCGATACATTAACCATATGCCAGGAACCAGATTTGAACTGGTGACACGAGGATTTTCAGTCCTCTGCTCTACCAGCTGAGCTATCCCGACCGTCCTCTATACATTATCCTACTGGAGGACATGTATCTGTGTCAATTAATTTAAAGGTACTAAAGAAACATTACAAGTCCTGGGATTTCTTTTTCTTTGGATTTTTTTTAAACCTTTATTTGTAAGGGATATGAACTATGAATGATTCAATAATGGGATTCCTTGTATATCCTTGTATACAAATAATACATATACATATGTTATGGTTATGTTCGTTTGGACATATACTGCATTTAGCTGCTGAAGCAAGAGAGAAACTGCTAGGATCCGTTTGTCAAAGAGTCGAGCGAATGAATATCATATCTAATTTTGACCCGCTTCTAATTTGGAAGCGCTGGCGAAAAAAGAGGATAAATGTTTAGGTCGTAAACTAGGCATTTATTGGGGATAGAGGGACTCGAACCCTCACGATTTCTAAAGTCGACGGATTTTCCTCCTACTACAAACAAATTGCATTGTTGTCAGCATTGACAGGTAGAATGGGACTCTATCTTTATTCTCGTTCGATCAGTCATTTCTCTCCCAGCCTTATACTCTGGAGTGAATGATTTTATCACTGAATATTTTATTTTTCTTTCAAATTGGAATCGATTCAGAACACAAGAGTTATGAACTAATTATTAAGATATTTCATATATATTAATAAATCTAAATAAGAAAATAAAAAAAAAATAAGGATTCGGGTTGTGATTAATCGTTTGATATTTCAGTTGATCTTTCAGTACATAGGATCATCCCCTCAGAGTTCCGATGGATAGATTCTTCTACCAACCCCTCAACCCCATTCGTTGGAACAGCTTCCATTGAGTCTCTGCACCTATCCTTTTTTGATTCTCATTCTCGCTTTCTAGGAAAGGAACCCTTGTTTTCTGTAAACAGGATTTGGCTCAGGATTGCCCATTTTTAATTCCAGGGTTTCTCTGAATTTGGAAGTTACCACTTAGTAGGTTTCCATACCAAGGCTCAATTCAATCAAGTCCGTAGCGTCTACCAATTTCGCCATATCCCCCTTTCTTTCTTTTGAGGCCGGGACCCTATTGTGATTCCATTCCCCTCTTTCCTTTCTGTTAGAACCATTCAATTCATTAAATACCGATCCGATATCGGAAAAAAGTGCCTGCTCCTATTTTTAACCCTTTCAGCTCTACCAGACCAGTGTTTGGTTCAATCAGAACCCGAAATGATTCTATCATTGATGTATCCGCAATTCAATATGGATAGCTATATCCCACATATATCTGCCTCTCCTCCGCGCATTTTCCCTGCTCGATATGAAATAGTGGAACGGTCAATATTCTTCTTCTTTTTCCTATCTTTACGAATAAAATCAGAGGAGTGCATAATCTCATTATGATCCAGATTGCATTCTTAGGCTAGATCCGTTATAACTAAATAGACTAGCTTAGCTATAGACTAGCTTAGCTATAATAAGCTAAGATCACAGCAGCTTACTGAACTAACTCACTATTTTATTTTTATGTTATGTGAGTTGAGCCCGCTTAGCTCAGAGGTTAGAGCATCGCATTTGTAATGCGATGGTCATCGGTTCGACTCCGATAGCCGGCTTTTTCCTATCGATTTTTTATCCATGATTGATAATGTCTCCATAATGTCTCCTTGAGATAAAGGAATAGTGAAAAGACTCTTCCCTTTTTTCTTCCAAATCTCGGGTTCCCGATCTATTATGTCTATGTCGCAGGAACTTACATTCCAATTCAATTATGAGTAAAAAACTTATTGGAGCAGTTGTATCTCTATAGAACAAATCGTGGGATACTTACTTACCATATATACATATATACAAAATAATACGGGTATTGATACAATTCATCTAATTTCTCTTTTTAGCATTAGCACTTCAGTGGGTTTCGCTTTGTTTATCGTTTAGTTCAGTCTTAAGGTTTATCCTATTCTTTAAAATAAGGAGTCTTTATGTCTCGTTACCGAGGACCTCGTTTTAAAAAAATACGCCGTCTGGGGGCTTTGCCGGGACTAACTAGTAAAAAACCTAGGTCCGCAAGTGATCTTAGAAACCAATCCCGCTCTGGGAAAAGATCTCAATATCGTATTCGTTTAGAAGAAAAACAGAAATTGCGTTTTCATTATGGTCTGACGGAGCGACAACTACTTCGATATGTTCGTATCGCTGGAAAAGCAAACGGTTCGACGGGTCAAGTTTTACTGCAACTACTTGAGATGCGTTTGGATAACATTCTTTTTCGATTGGGTATGGCTTCAACTATTCCTGGAGCCAGGCAATTAGTTAACCATGGACATATTTTAGTTAATGGTCGTCTAGTGGATATACCAAGTTATCGCTGCAAACCCCGAGATATTATTACTACGAAGGATAAACAAAGATCCAGAGCTTTGATTCAAAATCATATGGATTCATCCTCCAACGCGGAATTGCCAAAACATTTGACTCTGCACTCATTGCAATATAAAGGGGTAGTAAATCAAATAATAGATAGTAAATGGGTCGGTTTGAAAGTCAATGAATTGCTAATCGTAGAATATTATTCCCGACAAACTTGAACCTAAAATACCCAGCAAAGGTTCGGACAATTTTGTCCCTTTTTTCGCTGAAAGAAGTAGAGGGATTTGATCCGGATTTTGATCCCATTCACGTATCGCAAATGGATCAGCAGTGATATTTTCATTCACTGTCCGCTCTTTTCTTCCCCCTCTTTTTGTTCTTTTCCTTTTACGTATCACAGCACAGTAATTAGGAATAGAAAAAAATCTCTATAAAGAAAAGAAGGGTCTTTCTCTTCTCTTAGAATAACGGTATCAATTGGTATTTGATACATTGTGTGGTTGGTAACGTTGGTGAATTAGATGAGGATACGGAAAGAGAGGGATTCGAACCCTCGGTAAACAAAAGCCTACATAGCATTTCCAATGCTACGCCTTGAACCACTCGGCCATCTCTCCTACATAACCTTATCTTATTAATTATGACCCAGAAACCAAGTGAATAGCGAGTCACTCATATTATTTAGTACAGGTACGACCGATCCATTATCATATCAAACTTTTTGTCAAGGAACGATCTTCCTTCAAGTTTCGAGGGATAAAAAAGAAAAACGTATTCATCCTTGTCAAGACGACGGACGCTCCCATCTTATTGATATTTGATTTCTACCGGATTAAACCAACGGGTTGGAATGAATCAACCGATGGATCCTTTCCAGTTTCATTTCAGATTTTTCAACAATAATCCCTCCCATGAGCTATGGATCTATTACAAATTGATGAATCATCCCATGGATTTTCATTCTATAATCTTATGGTGTCTACACGCTATGCACACAAAATGGATAGTTATCCTTACCCCATTTTTATCATGGAATGCTTATTCCATTTTTTTATTATCATAATGAAATCCAATTTTGGTTAGGTTATGATAGGATAGGTTATTGTTTATTATATTAGTATTAGAATCTGTAGAAAAAATTCCTTGATTCTTGCATTTCAATGAAATAGCTAATAGTCTCATTGGTATACTACTAAATTAGAATCGAAAATCCAACCGTATTCAAATAGTTCCTTATTGATCCCTTCCCAAAAGTACTGAGTAAAAGATCCACATTTTTTGATTTTATAATTAGTTGAATTAGTTATTAGTCTTTTTTTTTTTTATGTCATTTCGTATCGTACAATTCCTTTGTTGTGGGATCATTTACCCGCGAGGGGTAATGATAAGAATTATAAAATGGATTGCAAACTATGCCTAGATCTCGGATAAATGGAAATTTTATTGATAAAACCTCTTCAATTGTAGCCAATATCTTATTACGAATAATTCCGACAACTTCGGGAGAAAAAGAGGCATTTACCTATTACAGAGATGGTGCGATTTGATTCCTTTTTTCTTACTTACCACTCTATTTAATTTATTCTTATTCTTACAAAAAGAGACACGATTCGGTATGGAAAGAAAAAGATTGGTAAAAACCTACGCTTGGTGAAGGTGAAGTTTGGAGATAGAGCAATCCCTTCTGTCGTGTATCCTCGATTGATGCAACCTCAGATGCTTCAATTGTCGATTCTAGTATTGAGCGAAAGGTTACACCTATAGGTTCTTTATTGCATGTCAATTCTACTGTAATAGTGCCAATAGGTGGCATAGGGGAAGAAGCACTACACCTAGGAATCAACAAAACGAAAACTTTGTTATATAATTCCCCCTTCTTCTTATCGGGATCGGGACTACCAAGAATGGTTAGGACAACAAACATCCATCTCGTTCGTACTTTGGATACCCGTATAACCATCAAAGATCGTTGAAGTGACTAATTCCTGGAAATAGGGGGCGTTAAGAACAAAGAAATTGCTGGAGTTACCATTTTTCTCTAAGAAAGACCAACATGTTTGGTATTAAGTAAGAAAAGACCTCTTGCAGGAAGGCTGGCTAGAGATTTCTTGTAAAAACACTAGCCCCTGTCAGTTCATAAGGAAAATATTTAAATCTTTTTGGTTTGATTCCATGGATTATTTCCCTTAATATTATATTATGCGCAGAAGGGAGGAGCCGTATGAGATGGAAATCTCACGTACGGTTCTGGAACGGAGATTCTTGGAATGAACGACCGTAACGGATGTCAGCTCAATCTGAAGGAAATTATGCGGAAGCTTTACAGAATTATTATGAAGCTATGCGACCAGAAATTGATCCCTACGATCGAAGTTATATACTCTATAATATAGGCCTTATACACACAAGTAACGGAGAACATACGAAGGCTTTGGAATATTATTTCCGAGCACTAGAACGAAATCCATTCTTACCACAAGCTTCTAATAATATGGCCGTGATCTGCCATTACGTGCGACTATCTCTACTATAGAAATAGAAAGAAGGAAAGAAAGATCAAATCCGCTAGTATTAAAACCTCCTATTGCTAGTACTAGGAAATCTAAGGAGAAACAAAAAAAAATAGGCTTTCTACATATCCATTGTCCAAAGGGGAACGATTTTTAGAAGCTGTAGCAAAAAAACAGACTTCATAGAAGCCGATATATGAAGAACTAAGTATAGCCCATATACTAGATTCTATGGATAAAGGATCTAATTGATAAAAGAAGCACCGTAAAGATCAATTATTGAGGTTTTTGGCCGATACAATAAGACCTGCTTACTTATGTATGTCATAATATGACATAAAAGTTAGGAATCAACTTATGTAATAGGGTTGATCCACTAAGGTATTGAGCAGCGGTGTAGTATCAGATCCCAAGGAGAGTAAGTCCTTTTTTCTTATCGAAGAAAGTCTTTTTCAAAGATTCTATATGAATTTCTAGACGAAACCGAGATAGTTAACTTTCAGAAAACTCTAATGATAGAGGGAGATATCTATGCTTCATTCTTCTGAGAGTGGGAGAAGAGATAAAACTGATTATTGATCCAAATCGGAGTTTGAAACTCATGTAATTAACTTAAACTCTTCAGGTTATTTGATTTGGCTAATCCAAGAAGGGATAGATCTCCGATAAATCTCATTCAGCTAGATACGGTAGATTAAGAAAGATGTAACGCCAAAAAAGAGTTGACTGCTGAGCCGTATGAGGCAGGAAACTCTCAAGTACGGTTCTAAGGGAAGGAATTGACCTACCTATTCCGACCGGGGAGAAGAGGCCATTCGACAGGGAGATTCAGAAATTGCGGAGGCTTGGTTCGATCAAGCTGCTGAGTATTGGAAACAAGCCATAGCGCTTACTCCAGGTAATTATATTGAAGCACAGAATTGGTTGAAGATCACAGGGCGGTTCGAATAAGAACACTTTCTTTTTGAATTGAATTCACTTAAATTGTTTGTTGGATCCATCAAATAGATTGTTGCCCCGGGGGAATCGATAGAGGAATTTCATTATATCCCTTCTAAGATCGTTCTTTTTATTTCATTTGGTACCTTATAGGGGTAGACGATATATGCATATGGCACAGAATCTCTTCCTTTATCTTAGCGATTGCTAACTAATCAAAAAGACGTCTAAAATCGATATCGGGATATTTCTTATCTTAGTCATTAGTAATGACTAATGAGAGATCTTGTGATTTGTAATGGCGTAATACGTTGCATGTAACGTAGCATACAAGTAGACCCATCTAGGCACTCATACATCGAAATATGAGTAGACTAGGTTGGGCCAAAAAGTCGTTTTTGGTTCGCGTCGGGAAGGGATTTACAAAAAAACGGTCCGTTGAGCACCTCATAGATATGTCATAATAGATCCGAACACTTGCCCCGGATAGACTTCCATATCATAATTGCTCATAATTGCTCTAGTGAATAACTAAGGAAAATTGTGGGGGATAGAAAGGAACTAATCATAAATATATATTTCTCAGAGGTTCACTAATTACTTTACTGTTTGTTGGCGGGTCTCTTCGTATGTGTTGTCCGGAAAGAGGAGGACTCAATGATTATTCGTTCGCCGGAACCAGAAGTGAAGATTTTGGTGGATAGGGATCCCGTAAAAACTTCATTCGAGGAATGGGCCAGACCCGGCCATTTCTCAAGGACAATAGCTAAGGGCCCTGATACTACCACTTGGATCTGGAACCTACATGCTGATGCTCACGATTTCGATAGCCATACCAATGATTTGGAGGAGATCTCCCGAAAAGTATTTAGTGCTCATTTCGGTCAACTATCCATCATCTTTCTTTGGTTGAGTGGCATGTATTTCCATGGAGC